ATAAAGGACCAGAAATACCTTGTTTGCGTATCATTGGAAAGTGCATTAACATAAATACAGCAGTAAGAAGTGGCAATACAAAAGTGTGTAAACTATAAAAACGAGTTAAGGTGGATTGTCCCACACTAGCACTTCCGCGTAATAATTCTACTAAAGGCGATCCTATTACAGGAATAGCCTCAGGTACACCTGTTACAATTTTCACCGCCCAATAACCAATTTGGTCCCGAGGTAAGGAATAACCAGTTACGCCGAAAGATGCGGTCAATACTGCCAGAACCACACCTGTAACCCAAGTCAATTCGCGGGGTTTTTTAAATCCACCGGTGAGATACACCCGAAAAACATGTAGAATCATCATTAGGACCATCATACTTGCTGACCATCGATGAACTGATCGGATTAACCAACCAAAGTTCGCTTCCGTCATTATGTATTGAACAGAGGCAAAAGCTTCAGTAACGGTGGGACGATAATAAAAAGTCATAGCAAATCCTGTAGCTACTTGTACTAAAAAACAAGTAAGCGTAATTCCCCCTAAACAATAAAATATATTGACATGGGGAGGAACATATTTACTAGTTATATCATCTGCAATCGCCTGAATCTCGAGACGTTCTTCGAACCAATCATAGACTTTATTGAGATAGGTGAAAATCCCCCCCCTCAGAACCGTATATGAGACTTTCATCTCGTACAGCTCAAGCAAAAACACCTAAAAAAAAGAATAGTCAGATTCAGATATGGAATAGAAAGTTTGAAACTTCTTAATCTCCCATTCAATCTTCTCTAAATGTAGGAAAGGATAAAAAAAATGAAAGCTCTTTTTTGTGGTGATAATACCAAAATATCAAGTCGGCTCAACCGTCTTTATTTTGATTCTTACGGGCCTCTTGAATCTTCTCTTTACCTATTTCTTTTTATTTAAATTTATTTTTGTCTCTAATCTAATAAGGCTTTTTCTTTATTATTGATTTAATAGGAATTCTCTTGTTAAGACCCTATGAATTGATTAAAACCTCAGATTCATACTCGAACCACGACGATTTAATAAAAAATCCTAAGCTAACCCAAGGATTCTCTGAGTAAGAACCCTCGGTTGATCTTGGTTGATCACGTATTTCATGAATTAGATAAAATGACTAAAAAAAAAAAGAAAGATTTTTCTTTTTTCAAACGGGTTGAGTTTTTTTGCCGCCGGATACGAGGTCAAATATTAAGTATGAATCATAGTTCAAATATTTCTTAATCTAGTTCATATAGTTCGTGTTCCAGATACTTAAATATCTGACGAAGTAGAACCATCTTTATGAAGGTGACAGATCTAGCCTCTGTACTATCAATAGAATCAATTATATATAACAAGTCACACACTCATATTCCGGAAATACAGAAAGAAATAAATTCCACGATCGAACTGCCAAAACAGAATAAGCCATTAAATGGAGTTCTAACTTATTTATTTTTTATTCAAAAAGCTAGGACTTTGTGATTCTTATAGATTTAATTCATTGAAATTCCATCCAATAAAACGGAAGAATTATAAATCTCCAAAATAATAGATAGAAATACCGCAAATAGAGCCATTGCGACACCCATCAATGGAGTCGTTCCCCACCCAGGAGCTACTTTACCATATTCCGAATTCAATGGTTTTAATAAACTCCCTACAGTAGTTCGTCTTGGACCCGATCTAGAACTGTTCTCAACAGTTTGTGTAGCCATAAATCCTATTCTATTCATTGAGATCTGTTGACTTTGTATACGATTCCGTTGTAAATAAACCATCTTATGATAGATACGTTGGGGTCTTGAAATTATATAATCATAATGGAAACAGCAACCCTAGTTGCCATTTTTATATCTGGTTTACTTGTAAGTTTTACCGGGTACGCCTTATATACCGCTTTTGGGCAACCTTCTCAACAACTAAGAGATCCATTCGAGGAACACGGGGACTAGTTGAAGTAATGAGCCTCCCAGCATTGGGAGGCTCATTACTTCAATTGAGATAATGAAAAATCATTTTACCTTTTTAGTTGGAACTTTAGGTGGTTCTCGAAAAAAAATAGCGAAAAAAATTATCCCTAGAGTCGAGACTAAAAGGAATGTATAAACCAATGCTTCCATAAATTCGATCGTGGTTTACAATTATAGCTTTCCTACTTGTTCGTTTTTTTTTTCATTTTCTTTTTGGGAATCATCTTGAAAGAGCAAAAATCAAAAAAGTGGTGATTCAAATTCACCCTGGTACTCTATGTAAAATCCCCCCAAAAAGAAAATAGAGGGGAAAAAGACCAAAGCGGTCTTGTATCAGACTGCCTGTCTTCTTGTAGTTGGATCCCCAAGTTTTTGGAATGCTCCAAACTCTACTTGAGCATCCAAATCTGGGTCAATGCCGGCAAAAACATCTCTGAACAGGGTTCTAGCACCATGCCAAATGTGTCCGAAGAAGAAGAGCAAAGCAAACGAAGCATGCCCAAAAGTAAACCAACCCCTTGGACTGCTACGAAAAACACCATCGGATTTCAAAGTCGCACGATCTAATTCAAAAATTTCACCCAATTGAGCACGTCTAGCATATTTTTTCACAGTAGCAGGATCACTATAACTAACTCCATTAAGTTCGCCACCATAAAACTCAACAGTTACACCTACTTGTTCAACACTATACTTGGATTCTGCCCTTCTAAAAGGCACATCAGCTCTAACAATCCCGTCGCCATCTACCAAAACGACCGGAAATGTTTCAAAAAAAGTGGGCATACGACGTACAAAAAGCTCACGCCCTTCTTTATCTCGAAAGATAGGGTGTCCTAACCATCCTACCGCTATTCCATCTCCGTTATCCATTGAGCCTGCCCTGAATAATCCTCCTTTTGCCGGATTATTGCCGATATAATCATAAAAAGCTAATTTTTCAGGAATTTTAGACCAGGCTTCTGATAAACTTTGATTTTCGGCTAGCCCGGCACTAACTCTTCGATATACCTCTTGCTGGAAATAACCCTGATCCCATTGATAACGAGTGGGACCAAACAATTCGATGGGAGTAGTTGCTGAACCATACCACATAGTTCCAGCAACAACAAAAGCTGCAAAAAAGACAGCCGCGATACTACTGGAGAGTACAGTTTCAATATTTCCCATACGTAATCCTTTGTATAGACGTTGTGGTGGTCGAACGCTAAGATGGAACAGACCCGCTAATATGCCCAGTGTACCTGCTGCAATATGATGAGAAGCTATTCCTCCCGGAACAAAAGGATCAAAACCTTCCACGCCCCACGACGGATTTACAGGCTGTACTCTTCCCGTTAGTCCATAAGGATCGGACACCCATATTCCAGGACCGTACAGACCTGTTACATGAAATGCACCAAAACCAAAGCAAGCCACCCCGGAGAGAAATAAATGAATTCCAAAGATCTTGGGCAAATCCAAAGAGGGTTTGCCTGTACGTTCATCAGAAAATATTTCTAGATCCCAATAGACCCAATGCCAGATAGCTGCCAAAAAGCATAAGCCAGAGAACACAATGTGTGCTGCAGCTACACCTTCGTAACTCCAAATCCCCGGATTCGTTACAGTTCCTCCTGTGATACTCCAACCCCCCCATGAATTGGTTATTCCTAAACGAGTCATGAAGGGTATAACGAACATACCCTGTCTCCACATTGGATCAAGAATAGGGTCAGAAGGATCAAAAACTGCTAATTCATACAAAGCCATCGAGCCCGCCCAACCAGCAACCAGAGCCGTATGCATTATATGAACGGAAAGCAACCGGCCGGGATCATTCAATACAACGGTATGAACACGATACCAAGGCAAACCCATGGAAAATACCCCTTTATCGAAGAAAAATAGACACTACGTAACTTTATTGCATTGGCAAGGTTATACTATGACTATCCTATAGACTTCCCCTGTTCAGTAGATTATTTACTAAGAAGGGTTATGATTCTATATTCTATTCATAATAATAATAATAGAATGGAAGAATTCTATTCGTAAGAACAAAGAGAAGCAGATTTATTCTATACTCGATAAGTACCAATATGCAATGGTGGATTGATACCATTTTCTATGCGAAAATGTGTCCATCCTTCATTTATCATTAGAAGGATCTATTCGTAAAAATTTTCCTTTATTTATTTTGTATTTCTTTCTAAATTTTTAGAATCTATGGATAAAATAAATATGATAAAGTCAATATTATAAAGACAATAAAACCATATTGTTACGTTTCCACATCAAAGTGAAATATAGTATTTAATTCCTTTTTTCTTTCAATCCATGCCTATTGGTGTTCCAAAAGTACCTTTCCGAAGTCCTGGAGAGGAAGATGCATCTTGGGTTGACGTATAGTGCGACTTGTCAGATATATTGGGTCATATGGGATTTCCCCGTTCTCTCCCCCGACCGAGATATCCTCTGTTTCGCCCAAGAAAGATAATTGAATCATTGAAAAATTGGAGCGTGAACTGCAATTAAATGCCTTATTTGGGGGAATTCATAGAATTATATCAATTAGAATAATTTATGGTTGGCTTTGGCTGGACGAAAAAAATGAGGTATCCAGACTCCGTTTAGAAAAACCCAATTGGTAATATATTTATGATTACTACATGTATCATAAATGATTATTTGTAAAGTCATAACAACAAGAAATGGTGATGGGAAGATTTGTCCTATATGTGCAAATCAAAATTGGGCGGATCTTTACCCGGAGTAGAGCATAAACCTAAAAAGATGAAAGAGGCCCATTCAGGAACAAGAAAATATCATCGTGATTTGGATTGAATTTCGATGAAAGAATACATCAATGAGAAGTAAATTCGATAAGTTTATTTACCTCCTTTTTATATTATCAAAATCAAAGAAGAAATCAAAATGAATCTTTATTGAAAAATCGAAGAAAAAGCCCTTTCATTAAAAAATTCGAAAAATAAAAGAAAGAGGACTGGAATCTATACATTGATTCTTTTCTTCGCTATTTTTTTGAACCGTATGCATCAAAAGGTGCATGTACGGTTCCTAAGGGATACAATTTTACCCTACTCAACCGACTTTATCGAGAAAGATTACTTTTTTTAGGCCAAGAGGTTGATAGCGAGATCTCGAATCAACTTATTGGTCTTATGGTATATCTCAGTATCGAGGATGAGACCAAAGATCTTTATTTGTTTATAAACTCCCCTGGTGGATGGGTAATACCCGGAGTCGCCATTTATGATACTATGCAATTTGTACGACCAGAAGTCCATACAATATGCATGGGATTGGCCGCGTCAATGGGATCTTTTATTCTGGTTGGAGGAGAAATTACCAAACGTCTAGCATTCCCTCACGCTTGGCGCCAATGAAGTTTTTTTATTTGAGAGAAAAAAGAAAACTATGCCTTCGCCATATGAATATTAAGTAATAATAGCATGGCACTTCGAATTCGATATGAAATTTTTTTATTTTTTTCAAAAGATTTGATTATGTATCGAGAGAGTAGTATGAGATAAAAGATATTTCCGACTTTCTCTTATCTATCGGAAGTCCAATTCAGCGTCACAAACTTGTTTGTTTTCACACCGATGGGCTCTTAATAATATTTAAGTTTTAAAATAAAAAAAGTGCGAAAAACCCAAACTTTCTTTTTTGGTTGGCTCAAAAAGAAACTTTGGGATTGCTGAATCAAAGACAAAAAAAACAATCCATTTTAAAATAGAAAGCAGCGGAGCCATCATAGTATTTTTGAACTTCTCCGAAAAAAAGAAGGGTGGCATTTTGATCATTTACCCATCTAAGGTTGATAGATTCTAGCTTTATCTTTCTTGAACGGGAAAGTAGGGGTTAATTTCATTATAGAGCCGTATGCAATGCATAAAAGATAATGCCCGTACGGTTGTTCAATTCTATCCTTTTTCCTATTTTTCTTTATCTTTCTTTCATCACACCAGATAGAACTATTATCAGGGTAATGATCCATCAACCTGCTAGTTCTTTTTATGAAGCACAAACGGGAGAATTTATCCTGGAAGCGGAAGAACTCCTGAAACTACGCGAAACCCTCACAAAGGTTTATGTACAAAGGACGGGCAAACCTTTATGGGTTGTATCTGAAGACATGGAAAGAGATGTTTTTATGTCAGCAACAGAAGCTCAAGCTTATGGAATTGTTGATCTTGTAGCAGTTGAATGAAAAAAATAGATTTTGTGCAAATCAGTGATTTGAGATTTTATCTATGAGTTGACTATATAAATATTAAATAAAAAATCCGGTTAGGATCAATCTAAACCAGCCCATTATGTATATGACTCAACATGCCAACTATTAAACAACTTATTAGAAATACAAGACAGCCCATTCGAAATGTCACGAAATCCCCCGCTCTTCGGGGGTGTCCTCAGCGTCGAGGAACATGTACTAGGGTGTATGTGCGACTCGTTTAGATCATGAGCTGACACAAAAAAGCCAAGAAAACCGCTTCCAGTATGAAAGATCAGTACTAGTGAATAGGATAGAATGGAAGAAGGGAATCCATTCACTATCTAAAAATAAGCAAATCTATCCTTCTATTGTGTATAAAGTTTATGGTTTCCATTGGTGCAAATCCAATCACCTGAATTTAAGATGAGAAACAATTCTCCATTGGTAGCAAATGGTTATCCATTAAGCGGAAAAATCTCATTGAAATTAAAAAAAAAAGTTCTCGCTCGGTCAAGAACGGACTACGAGGGTCAGCTACCCAGCAAACTTTCATAATTAAATACCGTTACTGTATAGGTAGGTCTCTTTGTGAAAGACTTATTACTGGATAATTCATGGGTAGAGCCAAAGAGTGTGGTGTGAACTATACAAGTTACCAATAACATTGATGAAATATTAAATGAAGCCAAAGGCTCCGGTGTATAGAGAAGACCTCACCGTTTAAGAAGTAACCATAGAAACGAGGAAACCCACTATTTCTTTATTCATTTAATTTCTATTTCTTTTTTTGACTAGATTTTGACACCTAGCAAAAGAAATTTTCTTATTTCTTTCATATTCCGGAGTAAAATACTAAAAAATTGTGGTCGGGAGGGTTATAGTAGCCAAAGCCATTGGAATTTTTATTTTATACATTGGAAAAATCCGTTTGGTTATTAGTTATTAATAGGCCAGGACGGGAAAAATAATAACTGAAAGAAAAAAATCAATTAGTTATTTGTCAAAATTTTATTTATTCAATGACTAGAGTTAAACGCGGATATATAGCCCGAAAACGTAGAACAAAAATTCGTTTATTTGCATCAAGTTTTCGAGGGTCTCATTCAAGACTTACTCGAACTATTACTCAACAAAAAATAAGAGCTTTGGTTTCGGCTCATCGGGATAGGGATAAGCAAAGGAGAAATTTTCGTCGTTTGTGGATCACTCGGATAAACGCAGTAATTCGAGAAAAGGGAGTATCCTATAGTTATAGTAAATTAATACATGATCTATATAAGAGGAAGTTGCTTCTTAATCGTAAAATACTGGCCCAAATAGCTATATCAAATAGGAATTGTCTTTATATGATTTCCAACGAAATCAGAGAAAAGGTGGATTGGAAAGAATACACCGAAATAATTTAAATAGGGTTCCCCGGAGAATGAACTCCGGGAGGGTGGAGTTGGAGTCAAAATTACTCTGCGAAATGCGCTTAAAGTAGTCAAAATGAATGAACACGTTCAATAAAAAAATCTTTTTTTCCGATTCGTTTTTTTTTACGACACAAAAATCTGGATTCTAAGATTTGTCAAAAAAAACACCAATCCATGTTTGAGTTCGGATTGGAATTCTGATTGAAGTGAACAAAAAACAAGCCTATTTATTTCTGGTTCGAAGACCGGTAGTTCTAGTGGTCGACTCAATTCTTTCAAATTGTTTCTCATTATTGAGAAAAGGTAACAAAGATAAAATACGAGCTTGTTTTATAGCAATAGTAATTAATCGTTGTTGTTTCAAGGTCAATCTATTCACTCGTCTAGATAATATTTTTCCCTGTTCACTAATAAACCGACTAATTAAACTCATGTTTCTATAATCAATTCGATCCCCCGATTGAATCGGGGGCAAACGCCTACGAAAAGATCGCTTGGATTTAAGAAAGGGTCGCTTGGATTTATCCATCGTATGTTTGTTTAGTTTATTTCTTATCCCGAAAATACTATTCCTTGATTGTCATTTTAACCCCAAATAGGATTCTTTTTATTTAAATGCAATATCTTCTATTTATATTTCAATGTGTTCTATATAATGTCATTTTTCCCCTTTCAAGGATAAGACATCCTCGGTTCAATCTATTTCTTTATTTCCCCATGAATCGTATGTTTGTAACAATAGGGACAGAATTTTCTCAAGTCTAATCGATTGGGCGTATTGTGCCGGTTCTTTTGAGTAATATATCTGGAAATACCCGTTGATACCTTCTTAACACCGTTTTGTATACAACTGGTACATTCCAAAATGACCGTTACCCGCGCACCTTTCTTCTTGGCCATGAACCTCCTTTGGATTTTTGATTTACTCAACTCTTCTATTTTAATTCGAAATGAAGAAAAAGAAAGGAAGGAAAAAATAGAAGTTAGTAACTTGAAATCCAACTCTAAAAGAAAAAGAGAAAAATCAATTAAATCAAAGCAAAGCCCAAAGTCATACGTAGTAAATAATAAGTAAGACAATGATAATGAGTTCGAAATTCTATTTAACCCCGAGGGGCAGTTAAAGACTTGTATTCTTGCCCTAGACCACGACTTTCCTACTCTATACTCTACCCCTACCCCCACGCCCCACGTTTAATTCGAATTTGAAACTGAGTCTCGCAGACGTTGAATCCACTTTTATTCTTTCTAAATTAGAAAAAAGGGGGGATTAGTCACAGATATTTGATTGTATTTCTAATCTTCTTCATTCCTTCCGGTGTCAATAGCTATAATGAAAAAAAGGGGAATGTCAACGCATCGGGGAAAAAACGATTAATCTCTATCAATAGACCTGCTAAAGCCCCGAACCACAGTGTACTTAGTACTGGGGCCACGGAGAGATATGTTTTTAGATCTCGCATCGAAAAACCTCCTTTTTTTTAATACATAAAGCATATATGATCAGATGCATATGTACTTAAGGGCTACTTAGAGTTGTATACGGAATCTCTAATTCCACTTGAAATCTACAACGATCCATAAGATTTCCTTTTGTTATTATTATATATTAAATATGTTAAATGAGGCCAAAAAAGACGAAACGGGCAGAAAACCTTGTTTCTCAATGCAGTAAATAGGGATGTGGAAAACAAGACAGGAATTCTCTACAATTACACTGTAGAACAATTGAAGGGATGTGGCGCAGCTTGGTAGCGCGTTTGTTTTGGGTACAAAATGTCACAGGTTCAAATCCTGTCATCCCTACCTACTACTGCCCCGTTGAGTAGTAACGAGGAATCAACCGAGATCGGTTCAAATTGCGTTGCGCGGAATCGTTCATTTTTATGAAACTATAGAATATATGCATATAAAATGAAAATGGATTGGTTAGAAAAAAAAGAATCTTTTCTTTACATTCTTTTCTATTCTGATAAGAAAGCGCTCTTAGTTCAGTTCGGTAGAACGTGGGTCTCCAAAACCCGATGTCGTAGGTTCAAATCCTACAGAGCGTGATTTTTTCTTTCATGGATCCAATCAAAATGAAATGAATTCAGTCGCTTGCACAACAATTAGAATTTGACCTCCTGCGGATTAAAGAAAGGAGGAGGCCAATCAAATTTGAATTAATCAAAGGTCCAACTGATCGCCACGCCTGTATTGTAAATATGCAGTTACGAATAATCCAGCCAAAGTAATAGGAATTAGACCTAACACGATTCCAAATAGAAAAACTTCAATCATTTCAATTTTGTTTTTGAAAAGGAGAAAAAAAGCGGTAATATCTATACCTAAATATTAATCCGAATTGATGTGAATCTCAATGACCAAGAATTCGCAA